GTAATATTTCGGGATAGATATTACCTCCCCTTTTTCCTTTTCAAATAAATTAAATTGAAATGATTGAAGTTTTTCTATTTGGAATTGTCTTAGGTCTAATTCCTATTACTTTGGCTGGATTATTCGTAACCGCATATTTACAATACAGGCGTGGTGATCAGTTGGACCTTTGATTAATATTAATTGACATCTCTTTTTTTAACTGACCTCCTCCTTTCTTTAATTTCATTTTTTTGGGGGGGGTCAAAGGTCAAATTCAGATTGCTGTATTTTAGTTCAGTGGAATTTTCGATCTAACAAGACAAGAGCAGAATCACGCTCTGTAGGATTTGAACCTACGACATTGGGTTTTGGAGACCCACGTTCTACCGAACTGAACTAAGAGCGCTTTCTTACCACAACGGAAAAGACTGTAAAGAAGGGGATTCTTTTTTTTATATAGTATAGAACCCCCAAAAAAATTGCAACCCCAATAAATACTTCTTGCATATGTATACTATCATAAAATTGAAAATTATGTATTATGTATGTCCAAATTGAATCGCTCTAAAATGTATCTCTGGTTACTGCTTCGAGGAGCAATAATAGGTAGGGATGACAGGATTTGAACCCGTGACATTTTGTACCCAAAACAAACGCGCTACCAAGCTGCGCTACATCCCTTTCAACTGGTCTACAGTATCATTGTAGAAAATCCCCGTCTTGTTTTCCACATCCTTATTTTATTTCCATTTTCTTCCTTTCTATGCAAAATGTATCTTGTCATTTCTTCCTCTTGGTCTCATATCATATAACATATATTAATAAATTAATATTTTTCTCGGGAATTCTCAGGCGCAAAGGGACCCGTTTTTTTGCTTTAAGAAAAAGAAAATCTTCTCTACCGAATCATTGCACATGTCAAGTTGAATTGGGGATTCCACACACAAATACAAGTGGTCTTTAACTACATATACATCTCTTACCATAGTGTATTACAATATGGAATATAAAAAAAAGAAGGAGGATTCTCAATGCGAGATTTTAAAACATATCTTTCCGTGGCACCGGTACTAAGTACTCTCTGGTTCGGGTCTTTAGCGGGTTTATTGATAGAAATCAATCGTTTCTTCCCAGATGCGTTGACATTTCCTTTTTTTTCATTCTAGTTATTGATATGGAAAGGGGTGAAGAAGATTAGAGATAGAGTCAAATATTTGTGACTAATCTCTCTTTCCCGTCTTTTTTTTTTTCGAATTAGATAGATTGAATACGGGGGTAAAGAGAAAGAAAAAAGTGGGTTCAACCTCAGTTAAATTCGGGTTAAGGCTCCAATTAAATTAATAATCGAGTTAAAAGAAAACAAAAGGGAAATGTGACTAGAATAAGAGTATCATGCAATACAAGATACTTAAATGAAATACTGTACTGCGATTAGAAATTGCTTTCGAAATTGTTGTATTACTTATTATTTACTATATTAATTGCAACAAAATCTTTATTTCATAATTTGATTTTGAGTTGTTAGCCACTTCTATTTTTTCGTCCCTTTTCCTTTCTTCTTATTTGCGTCGGATCGGAAAATAGAAACGTTGGGTTAATCAAAAACCCAAAGGAGGTTCATGGCCAAGGGTAAAGACGTTCGAGTAAGGGTTATTTTGGAATGTACCGGTTGTGTTCGAAACGGTGTTAATAAGGAATCAACGGGTATTTCCAGATATATTACTCAAAAGAATCGACACAATACACCTAGTCGATTGGAATTGAGAAAATTCTGTCCGTATTGTTTCAAACATACAATTCATGGGGAGATAAAGAAATAGATATAGATCGAACCGAGTGCTTGGGTGTCACCCTTTCAAGGAACATTAAAATAATTTAGATATATATCTCTATTATTTCATATATTGAAATAAAAACAACTAAATAAATATAGACAAACCCAATCCTATGAATTTCTTCTATAACTTTTTTTTTTTGATTTGATCGAAATAGTATTTTAGGGATAAGGAATAAACAAATTATGGATAAATCCAAGCGACTCTTTCTTAAATCCAAGCGATCTTTTCGTAGGCGTTTGCCCCCGATCCAATCGGGGGATCGAATTGATTATAGAAACATGAGTTTAATTAGTCGATTTATTAGTGAACAAGGAAAAATATTATCTAGACGGGTGAATAGATTAACCTTAAAAGAACAACGATTAATTACTATTGCTATAAAACAAGCTCGTATTTTATCTTCGTTACCTTTTCTTAATAATGAGAAACAATTTGAAAGAAGGGAGTCAACCACCAGAACTCCTGGTTTTAGGAACAGAAAAAAATAGGCTTACTTTTCAATTGAATCAAAATTCTAATCCGAACTCAAAAACAGATGGACGTTTTGTTCAAAAAATACGAGAATCATTCGTGTTGTAAGAAAAAAAAGAGTCGGGTAAGAGGAATAAATTTTTTTATCGGGCGTGTTCGCTCATTTTGACGACTTTATCATATTATCAGATTTTATCATACTAATTTCTACTCTACCTTCCCGGAGTTTATTCTCCAGAGAATTCCATTTCAAAAAGTTTGGCGGATTCCTTCCAATCCCCTTATTTTATGATCTCGTTGGAAATCATATAAAGACAATTCCTATTTGATATAGCCATTTGTGCAAGGATTTTACGATTAAGAAGCAACTGCCCCTTATACAGATTGTGTATTAATCTACTATAAATATAGGATGCCCCCGCCCCGCGAATTACTGCATTTATTCGAGTGATCCACAAACGACGAAAATCCCTTTTTTTCCTATCTCTATCACGATGCGCCGAAACCAAAGCTCTTATTTTCTGTTGAATAATTGTTCGAGTAAGTCTTGAATGAGCCCCGCGAAAACTTGATGCAAATAAACGCATTTTTGTTCTACGTCTCCGAGCTATATATCCTCGTCTAATTCTGGTCATTGAGTAAATGAAACTTTAATGAATAACTAATTTATTTTCTTTCTTTCAGTTATTCTTTTCCCCCTTCCTAGTCTATTAATAACAAAACGGACTCTTCCAATTTATAAAATAAAAATTCCAATGGCTTTTGCTACTATAACCTTCCCTACCACGCTTTTTCCTTTTTTCTAGGCATTGGAAAAATAAAAATAGAAATAGCTAAAGAAATTGTGGGTTCCATCGTCTCTATGGTTACTTCTTAAACGGTGAGGTCTTCTCTATACACCGGAGCCCTTTCCTTCATTTTATTGGTAACTTGTACAGTTACCACTCTTTGGCTCTACCCATGAATTTTCCAGTAATGGGTCTTTCATAATGAGATATACCTTATACAGTAACGGTATTTAATTATGAAGATTGGTTGGGTAGCTGACCTTGTGAGTCCGTTCTTCTAAACAAAATATTTCTACTTTTTTAAATAGGATTTCCCCCGCTTAATGGGTAACTATTTGTTACCAATGGGGAATTCTTTCTCATCTTAAATTGAAAATTCAGGTGATTTAATTTGCACCAATTGAAACCATAAATTTCATACACAATAGAAAGATATGATAGATTCATCTTTTTTAGGATATGATAGATTCATCTTTTTTAGATAGTGAATGGAGTTCTTCCATTCTATCCGATTCACCGGTACTGATCATTGATACTGGAAAAATTGTTTTTTTCTTTTCTTTTGTCTCAGCCCATGATTTAAACGAGTCGCACATACACCCTCGTACATGTTCCTCGACGCTGAGGGCATCCCCCAAGGGCGGGGGATTTCGTGACGTTTCTGATTGGCTGTCTTGGGTTTCTAATAAGTTGTTTAATAGTTGGCATGCTGAATTATACATTATGGGCTGGTTTAGATTGATCCTAACCGGATGATTATGAATTTATTCGATTTCAATATATTAATAGAATATTAAACCCTTAATTAAGTAATTAAGAAGTAAGAAGATAAAATCTTAAATCGTATATTTGCACGAAATCACTGCTATTTTTTATCCAACCGCTACAAAATCAACAATTCCATGAGCTTGGGCTTCTGTTGCTGACATAAAAGTATCCCTTTCCATGTCTTCGGATACAGCCCATAAGGGCTTGCCTGTTCTTTGTACATAAACCCTTGTAAGGATTTCGCGCAGTTTCAGTAGTTCTTCCGCTTCCAGGATAAGTTCGGACGTTTGTGCCTCATAAAAACCGGCAGCAGGTTGATGGATCATTACCCTGATCATATAATATAACACAATCAAAGGTTCCTGTATCTCGCACGAGGAGGCAAGGCGAAGAGATAAAGAATAAAATAAGAAAAAGATAGAATTGAACAACCGTACGGGCATTTTTTTCACATTGCATACGGCTCCACAATTGAATTTTTTTACCTTTCATCGAAGAAAGAGAAAATGTGGGATCTATTATACCCAGATCGGTAAATGATCCAATTACCACCCTTCTTTTTTTTTTCGGAGGAGTTCAAAAATACTATGATGGCCCCGTTGCTTTAATATATTTATTTCGTCTGTGATTCAGCAATCCCAAAGTTTCTTTTTTTTTTTTTTTTTTCGTACTCTTTCATAACATAAATGTTGTTAATAACCTGCCGGTGTGAAAAAAGTTTGTGACGCTGAAATCGACCTACGATAGGTAAGATAAAATCGGAAATACCCTTCCTTTATCTCATACTACTCTTTCGATACATAATCTAATATTTTGAAAAACAATAAAAAATTTTCATATCGAATTCGAAGTGCCATGCTAATATTACTTAATATTAATAATTCATATGGCGAAGGCATAGTCTTCTTTTTTCTCTTAAATAAAAAACCCATTGGCGCCAAGCGTGAGGGAATGCTAGACGTTTGGTAATTGCTCCTCCGACCAGGATAAAAGACCCCATTGAGGCGGCTAATCCCATGCATATTGTCTGTATATCTGGTCGCACAAATTGCATAGTATCATAAATGGCTATTCCAGGTATTACCCATCCGCCGGGAGAGTTTATAAGCAAATACAGATCCTTGGTATCACTCTCCGAACTGAGATATACAAAAAGACCAATAAGTTGATTCGAAACATTGCTATCAATCGCTTGGCCTAAAAAAATTAATCTTTCTCGATAAAGTCGGTTGATTCGGATAAAATTGTATCCCTTAGGAGCCGTACGGGCACCTTTTGATGCATACGGTTCAACAAAACTAAAACTTGCGAAAAAAAATCAATGTGTAGCTTCCAGCCCTCTTTCTTTTTTTATAGCGGACTCCTTCTAATAAAGGAAGGGGCTTCTCTTTCATTTTTGAAGAACGATGCGTTTGGCCGGTTTTCCTAAAATATTAGAATATAAAAAAAGTTTTATCGCACTAACTTTAACTTTTCATTGATGTATTTTTTCATCGAGATCCAATCCAAAAATCACGATGCCATTTTCTTGTTCCTGAATGGGCTTCTTCCATTTTTTTAGGTTTATGCTCTACTCCGAGTAAGGATCCGCCCGATTTTGATTTGCACATATAGGACAAATGACCCCAATACCACGTCTTTGTTTTTTTTTTTTCATTTTTTCTCAATTTTGCAATTCATTTCTTTTATGTCTTCCGCCAAATATTCGACGTATCCATTCTATTTATTATTCGATTGATTAACTGTTTTGGATCAGTGCTATTTCTATTTAATAATTTCGTTCTAAATAGAATTGTTTATGATATCTATAAGTCCTAATAATAGATATATTACCAATTGGGTTTTTCTAAACGGAGCCTGGATACTTAATTTTATTGGTCCAGCCAAGTCGACCATAAATTATTTGAATTGCTAATATTAATCTGGATACCTCTTTACAAAACGGATCTAATTGCATTTCATTGCACTTCACGTTACAAATTTTTGATGATTCAATCGCTTTTTTGGGGGCGAAAGAGAGGATATCTCGATCGGGGGAGAGAATGGGGAAATCCCATATGACCCAATATATCTGACAGGGCGCACTATATGTCAATCCAAGTTGGATTTTGCTCTCCGGGAGTTCGAAAAGGGACTTTTGGAACACCAATAGGCATAAACTGAAAGAAAAAAGAATAAAGTACTCTATTTCACTTTGATGTGGAAACGTAATAATGGTTTTATTATTTTAATAATATTAGCTTTATCGTCATATTTTCTACATAGATAGAATAAGTTCATAAAATAAAGGAAAACAAGGAAAATTTTTACGAATAGGTACTTTGAATGATGACTAAATATGGATGCATGCGCTCTTCAAAAAGGGAATAAACCCCCATTGCGTATTGGTACTTATCGAGTATAGAATAGATCTGCTTCTCTTTTTTCCTATGAACCAAATTGTTCCATTTTTACTAAAAGAATAGAACAAATAGTAACCCTTTTTTCCGAGATAATCCACTGAAAAAAAAGGGGGTCCATAGCATAGTTTTTTCAATGCAATAAAGTTACATAGTGTCTATTTTTTGTTGATAAAGGGGTATTACCATGGGTTTGCCTTGGTATCGTGTTCATACTGTCGTATTGAATGATCCCGGTCGTTTGCTTTCTGTTCATATAATGCATACAGCTCTGGTTGCTGGTTGGGCCGGTTCAATGGCTCTATATGAATTAGCAGTTTTTGATCCCTCCGACCCAGTTCTCGATCCAATGTGGAGACAAGGTATGTTCGTTATACCCTTCATGACTCGTTTAGGAATAACCAATTCATGGGGCGGTTGGAGTATTACAGGAGGGACGATAACGAATCCGGGGGTTTGGAGTTACGAAGGTGTAGCCGGGGCGCATATTGTGTTCTCTGGCTTGTGCTTCTTGGCAGCTATCTGGCATTGGGTGTATTGGGATCTAGAAATATTTGGTGATGAACGCACAGGAAAACCTTCTTTGGATTTGCCTAAGATCTTTGGAATTCATTTATTTCTCTCAGGAGTGGCTTGCTTTGGCTTTGGCGCATTTCATGTAACAGGATTGTATGGTCCTGGAATATGGGTGTCCGACCCATATGGACTAACCGGAAAGGTACAATCTGTAAATCCCGCGTGGGGTGTGGAAGGTTTTGATCCCTTTGTTCCAGGAGGAATAGCCTCTCATCATATTGCAGCGGGGACATTGGGCATATTAGCAGGCTTATTCCATCTTAGTGTCCGCCCGCCCCAACGTCTATATAAAGGATTACGTATGGGCAATATTGAAACCGTTCTTTCCAGCAGTATCGCTGCTGTCTTTTTTGCAGCTTTTGTTGTTGCTGGAACTATGTGGTATGGTTCAGCAACTACTCCTATCGAATTATTTGGTCCCACCCGTTATCAATGGGATCAGGGATACTTTCAGCAAGAAATATATCGAAGAGTTAGCGCTGGACTAGCCGAAAATCAAAGTTTATCAGAGGCTTGGTCTAAAATTCCTGAAAAATTAACTTTTTATGATTACATCGGAAATAATCCAGCGAAAGGGGGATTATTCAGAGCGGGTTCAATGGATAACGGAGATGGAATAGCTGTCGGGTGGTTAGGACATCCTATCTTTAGAGATAAAGAAGGGCGTGAACTTTTTGTACGTCGCATGCCTACTTTTTTTGAAACATTTCCAGTTGTTTTGGTAGACGGAGATGGAATTGTTAGAGCCGATGTTCCCTTTAGAAGGGCAGAATCGAAGTATAGTGTCGAACAAGTAGGCGTAACCGTTGAGTTCTATGGTGGCGAACTGAACGGAGTGAGTTATAGTGATCCTGCGACTGTGAAAAAATATGCTAGACGTGCCCAATTGGGTGAAATTTTTGAATTAGATCGTGCTACTTTGAAATCCGATGGTGTTTTTCGTAGCAGTCCAAGAGGTTGGTTTACTTTTGGACATGCTTCCTTTGCTCTGCTCTTCTTCTTCGGGCACATTTGGCATGGTGCTAGAACCTTATTCAGAGATGTTTTTGCTGGTATTGACCCAGATTTGGATGCTCAAGTGGAATTTGGAGCATTCCAAAAACTTGGAGATCCAACTACAAGAAGACAAGTAGTCTGATGCAGCATTGCTCTGTTATTTTTCGCTTCTCACTTCTATTTTCTCTTTGTGATTTTACATAGGATACTGAAAAAGTCTGGATTTAAATCTCCGCCCTTTCGCCTTTTCTTTGATTTTTTTTTTCTTTAATCGGGGAGATGATCCCCAATAAACAGGTATGGAAGCTATAATTGTAAACCGCGATCAAATTTATGGAAGCATTGGTTTATACATTCCTCTTAGTCTCGACTCTAGGGATCATTTTTTTCGCTATCTTTTTTCGCGAACCACCTAAAGTTCCAACTAAAAAATGAAATGATTTTTCATTATCTGAATTGAAGTAATGAGCCTCCCAACATTGGGAGGCTCGTTACTTCAACTAGTCCCCGTGCTCTTCGAACGGGTCTCTTAGTTGTTGAGAGGGTTGCCCAAAAGCAGTATATAAGGCGTACCCAGTAAAACTTACAAGTAATCCAGATATAGAGATGGCGACTAGGGTTGCTGTTTCCATTATTATATAATTTCAAGACCACACTGGATCTATGATAAGATTGTTTATTTACAACGGAATGGTATACAAAGTCAACAGATCTCAATGAATACAAAATAGGATTTATGGCTGCACAAACTGTTGAGGGTAGTTCTAGATCTGGTCCAAGACGGACGTCTGTAGGGGCTTTATTGAAACCATTGAATTCGGAATATGGTAAAGTAGCTCCTGGATGGGGAACTACTCCTTTGATGGGTGTCGCAATGGCTCTATTTGCGGTATTCCTATCTATTATTTTGGAGATTTATAATTCTTCCGTTTTACTGGACGGAATTTCACTGAATTAGATTTATAAGAACCCTAGCTTTTAAATAAAAATACAAAAAAACGATGCATTTAGGCCTCGGCTTTTTATTTTAGCTTATTCTTTTTTGGTAGTTCGACCGCTAAATTTTTGTGTTTCTGTATTTCCGGAATATGAGTGTGTGACTTGTTATAATTGATCCTATTGAGAGTACAGAGAGTGGGTCTGTCGTCTTGATAGAGATGGTTTTACCCCGTCGGATATTCATTCTAGTATCTGGAGCGCGGAATATATGAAATATATCACGAAGTATTTGAACTATGATTCATACTTAATATTCAGACCTCGTGGCCGGATTCCTCAAATTTTTCCAAAGAAAAAAGTTTTCAATTGAAAGAGTTTTCTTCTTTCAAATCCCCGTTTCTGCTTTGATTTTGCTCAAAGAACAAACTTTTCTTTCTAGTTTTAGTCATTATATCAATTCGACTCGTTGAATAAATGATGATCCAATGGTTCTTACTCAGGGAATCCTTGACTTAGCTTGAAGGTTTTATTGAATCATCGTGGTTCTAGTATGAATTTAAGGTTTCAATTGATTCCTAGGGTCTTAACAAGAAAATTCCTATCAATAATAAAGAAAACAAAAGGAAAGCTACATTACATACAAATTAAAATAACAGATGAAAGAAAAAAATAGGGAAATAGAAGATTCAAGAGGCCTGGAACGATCAACAGAAAGACAAGTGAGCCTACTTGATTTTTTGACATTCTAATTATAACAAAAAAAAAAAGAGCTTTCTTACTTTTACTCTTTCGTATTTTTAGCGAAAATTGAATCAAAAGATTAAGAAGTTTCCAATTTTCTATTCCATACCTCTTTTAACCTGTTTTTGGGTTTTTTTGTTTGAGCTGTACGAGATGAAATTCTCATATACGGTTCTCAGAGGGGGAGTCCCCTTGGTTTACCTATCTCAATAAAGTCTACGATTGGTTCGAAGAGCGTCTCGAGATTCAGGCGATTGCAGATGATATAACTAGTAAATACGTTCCTCCTCATGTCAACATATTTTATTGTCTAGGAGGAATTACGCTTACTTGTTTTTTAGTACAAGTCGCTACAGGGTTTGCTATGACTTTTTACTACCGTCCGACCGTTACGGAGGCTTTTGCTTCTGTTCAATATATAATGACGGAAGCTAACTTTGGTTGGTTAATCCGATCAGTTCATCGATGGTCAGCAAGTATGATGGTCCTAATGATAATCCTG